TAAAAATTTTCTAGAGTTGGCTCTTTTATTTTAAACCCGCTTCAAGCCATGATGACTAATCAATCAAAAGCTTGGGGTTAAACAGTATAGACTGCTGTTTCCTTTTCATTTCACTCTTGTACATAGGCAATGAGACTCCATTTTTTACTGCGAATTTTTAAGCTGTTTTCTCTCACTCATATAACTATCTGGTTTAGTTCATCAATTTAACTGATGAATAAAAAAACAAAAATGGATTCCATTCATTTAACTTTTTTACTAGAAACGAAAAATGAAATAAAAGAAAGTTTATGTTTTAACGAATCACACGTAGAGATATTGATAACACACATAGAGTTAATGGTATTTCATAACTAATTGATTGAGCAGCAGCTCGTAGACCACCTAAAAAGGAATATTTATTATTTGATCCATATCCTGACATAAGAAGTCCAATGGGAGCAATACTTGAAATAGCAATCCATAAAAAAACGCCTATACTGAGATCGGCTAGAACAAGATGATAGCCAAAAGGAATTACTGAATAACTTAACAAAATAGATATGACAGCTAGGGAGGGACCAATACTAAATAAACTAATATTTCCTCGAGATGGAAGAAGATTCTCTTTGAAAAGCAATTTTGTCCCATCTGCTAGAGCTTGAAGAACCCCCAATGGGCCGGCATATTCAGGGCCAATACGCTGTTGTATCCCGGCGGATATTTCTCTTTCTAACCAAACAATTATGAGTACGCCTATTGTAATTCCTAATACAGTAGTTAAAATCGGGACAAACATCCATATGATGCCATAGATTTCTTTTAAGAATTCCAACCTAGAAAAAGAATTGATAGCTTCTACTTCTGTTGTATTAATTATCATTTCAACGATCAACCTCTCCCATAATGATATCTATGCTACCTAGTATCGTCATAATATCAGCCAATTTCATTCTTTTAACTAATTGAGGAAGAATTTGCAAATTGACAAAACCCGGCGGTCGAATTTTCCATCTCCAAGGAAAAACATTCTGATCGCCTATCATAAAAATCCCCAATTCTCCTTTTGGAGCTTCGACTCTTACATAAAGTTCTTGCTTCGACAATTCAAAAGTAGGAGAAGGTTTTTTACTAATGAATCGGTATTCAAAATCATTCCATTCGGTATTTCTTACTCCAGCAAAGCGCCGGGTTTCTAAATTCTCATAGGGCCCTCCCGGAATTCCTTCCAGAGCCTGTTGAATTATTTTTATAGATTCTGTCATTTCACTGATTCGTACTAAATAACGAGCTAATGAATCCCCTTCTTTTTGCCATTGGACTTCCCAGTCAAATTCGTCATAACACTCATAATGATCAACCTTACGAAGATCCCATTGTATTCCGGAAGCTCGTAGCATTGGTCCTGATAAACCCCAATTTATTGCTTCCTCTTCACTAACAATGCCTACCCCTTCAACTCGTTCTAAAAAAATAGGGTTCCGCGTAATAAGCTTTTTATATTCAGCAACCTCCCTTAAAAAATAATCGCAAAAATCCAAACACTTATCTATCCAGCCATGAGGTAGATCCGCGGCTATTCCTCCAATACGAAAATAATTATGCATCATTCGCATACCGGTGGCAGCTTCGAATAGATCATATATTAATTCTCTTTCTCGAAAAATATAAAAGAAGGGAGTCTGTGCACCAATATCTGCCATAAAGGGTCCAAGCCATAACAAATGAGAAGCTATACGACTCAACTCCAACATAATTACTCTGATATAACTAGCTCTTTTAGGTACTTGAATATTTCCCAACTGCTCTGGTGCATTTACAGTTATTGCTTCTGTAAACATAGTAGCTAAATAATCCCAACGTGTTACATAAGGCAAATATTGTATAATTGTTCGGTTTTCCGCAATTTTTTCCATCCCCCTGTGTAAATAACCTAATATTGGTTCACAGTCGATAACATCTTCACCATCTAGAGTAAGGATGAGTCGAAGAACACCATGCATTGATGGGTGGTGAGGACCCATATTGACTATCATGAGGTCCTTTCTTGTAGCTTGTGCAGTCATAGGTTTTTTCCCGATTCATTCTTCCATGAATTGCTGAAAATAAAAAGAGAGTCATCAAAATTGAAATCATTTTTCAAATTAACGAGTTTTTATCTCTCGAATATTCAACTGACCTATTAATTCTTTATAACGTACTCTATTTTTTTTTAATAAATAAGCTAGCAGGCGTTGGCGCTTTCCCAAAATTTTCCGCAGACCTCTCTGAGATAAATAGTCTTTTTTGTGCAATTCCAAATGGGAAGTAAGCTTTCGTATCTTAGTAGTAAAACAGAATACTTGGAATTCAACAGACCCCGGGCTTTCTTCTTTTTCTTTTTGTGAAATAACTGAAATGAATGAATTTTTTACCATAAAATAATCCCCCCTTTTTACAAATATGAATTTTACTGATCAGTAATAATAATGTGAGTTAGTTTAATTTGGTATACATAATCAACTAACTTTTTTAAATAAAAATAAAAAGAATCAATCCAATTAAACTTGCATTCGGATAGGCATACAAAACAACAGTCTATTTTGCATTTTCAAAAGAGAATTGTTTAAATCTTAAAATTAAGAAGATTTTGTTGATTCGTTTTTAGAAATAATGGATACCCTATTACATTAAATTAGTATCATATATTAGACTCAAATGTAAGACAAGTTATATGTGCATTTGTTTGCTTTCATATATCAGATATGGTACAGACATAAAGTTTAATTAATTACCTTTCAATTGTGGGGTACATACGTATCCTTAACATACTGAAACGACTTCCATTATTTGTATCAAACCAATAGCGATTCATACAAGATAAATCTTCTAATCGATAATTGGGCCAAAGAAATAATTTTAATTTCATTAATTTTTGTCTATCAAGATCTTTATTTTCATTCAAAAATTGACTAGAACTTTTTAAATTATTCTCATTACAAAATATTATATTTTTATCCATATCTTGACTACTCTTTGAATGGAAACAAATTAGAATTCTCAATTCTCTACGACGTCGAGACGCTAAAATATTTTCAGGGAAAAGCAAATAAAAATGCTTATTTCCAGTTAGATGGCTTCGAGTGGATTTATCAAAATCCTCCTTATCGGCATATCTTTGCTCTCGGTATCCTTGATTAGTATGATGCCTGCTCTTATGAACTAATGAAATATTTATAGTTTGATGCATAATAAACTGACCCGCTTTTTTTACAGACAGACGAAAAGGTTCGATAATCAATCTCCCCTGTTTCATCAATTCTGTAAGAGTTAAATTCTTTTTAATCAGCATTATATCAAGATTCATCTCTCTCCTTTGAATAGAGGATAGGGTTATTTTTTTTGGATTTATCAGTCTAAGCAATAGACAATATACTTTGATATTATTGATCATTCTTTGATTCAAAGCACCATCCCATCTCAATTGAAAAAGTAAATATCTTTTCAGGAAGAAATCTAGTTCTGCTTCCGTATTGCTCTTGTATTGTTTTTTCTTTTGTAGTTTTTTCATGTCTGATTCCGAATACGTTTCTTCAATCTCGTCTTTTTGGTTTTGTATATTTGAACTAAGATCTCTTTGATTTTCAAATTTTTTTTCTTTTTTATTCTTGAATTCAAATTCAAAATATTTTTTTTCGTTCGACGGTATAAGTTCTTTTTGTTTTCTATTCATGTTTTGAGTTTCACTAAGACTTTCATTTAGATTAAAATTCAAAAAAAGGAATTTGCTTGGTATAAGCCAGGGTTTCATTTTATATGCATTATAAAATAGGAAAAATTCTGGGAAGAACCAAAGTTCTAGATTCGATATAGGATGACTTAATATTTCCGCATTCATTCCCATCCAATCCCATTTTTTTTTTTGCTTGGAAAAAGGGCTTTCTTTATTTTGATGAACCATAAAATAAAAAAGATCTTTTTGATCAACTTTATCAATTATTTGATACTTAAGAGCCTCGGTCTTAGTATTTTGATTCCTGTTGGTATTGACCTTGACCCAAGCTTCAATATCTACTTTTTTTCTAAAACAAAAATTGAGAATTTTCCAATCAAAATATTTTCGATCCGTATTTTTTTCCATATATATACTAGCACTTTTTCCTAGAAAATTATTGATAGGTATATAGGCTAATCTAGCAAAATTTTTACTTTTTTGTGTATTGTAATTATAAGAATTCTTTGGCGTTTGATTTACTTGCAATGGTGATCTATAAATAGATAGGTCCTCCTTCTTTTCATAATTAATAGATCTATAAGATAAAAGATTATATCTATAGTATTTTTGAAAATTATCTTTCTGATTTGGTAATAAATATATTTTGTAATTACTTTGTTTTTTATAATAACTTAATTGTTCTTTTTCATATGAAACTTCTTTGTTTAAATTTGTATCTTGAATTGTACGACATTTTTTGGTGCTATTTCGCCACTTTTGTGCTATTAATTTAGACCATCTAATCTGGGATAAATTATATTGATAATAACCTCTTAACCAGCCTTTCCATTGATTTTTTTTCGAGTTCGGAAGTTTCTTATCTTTGAATTTCGAATAAATTATTCCTTGTCTGCCAAAATAATTTTTGATTGAAGTTTTAAGAAAAAAAGATGTTCCGTGATATTCAAGAATAGATCTTAACTTAAACAAGTTAAGAACTTGAACTTGTGATAATTTGTAAAATACATATGCTTGTGAGAAGGAAAAAAATTCATCCAAATTCTGTGAATTATTATTACTAATATTATAAAAGGGCTTTTGTATAGTTGAAATAAAGTCAATTGTATTTTGATTGGTTTTATTACTTTTTTCGTTATTTTTTTTAGTATTGAAAATAGGTTTATCAATCAAATTTTTTGTTGATTCAAGAAAAAGTTTTGTATGTATTCTGGTAATATTAATGATAGATAGAAGGATATCTATGTATATCTTTTCAATGAAAAATTTTATAAAAAAATAAAATTTACGGATTAATCGAGCACTACGT